CAGCTAATTTGAAATAAATTAATTACGGAACTGTTTAGATTTGGGATTAGATGAAATTAACCGATTAAGATAATTTGAAGTAAATTAATTACGGAACTGTTTAGATTTGGGATTAGATGAAATTAACCGATTCAGCTAATTTGAAGTAAATTAATTACGAAATTGTTTAGATTTAAGATTAGATGAAAATAACMAACTCAGCTAATTTGAAATAAATTAATTACGGAACTGTTTAGATTTGGAATTAGATGAAATTAACCGATTAAGATAATTTGAAGTAAATTAATTACGGAACTGTTTAGATTTGGGATTAGATGAAATTAACCGATTCAGCTAATTTGAAGTAAATTAATTACGAAATTGTTTAGATTTAAGATTAGATGAAAATAACCAACTCAGCTAATTTAAAGTAAATTTTACCTCCACCCACTATATTCCAAATTAGATGAAAATAACCAATTAAGCTAATTTGAGATAGATTAATTACAGAATTATTTAGATTTGAGATTAGATGAAAATAACCAATTCAGCTAATTTGAAGTAAATTAATTACGGAACTGTTTAGATTTAGGATTAAATGAAAATAACCGATTCAGCTAATTTAAAGTAAATTCAATAAATTAATTATTTTCATTTTAACCTTAACTCAAATAAAATTACTTTATTATAAATTTAACCTAAATAATTTTTTTTAGTACTTATATTTAATAAAAATATTTTATTGCTTAAAGAATCAAACCCTCTCGTACCTACTATACTAAAATATAAAAATAAATTTATAATACAAAAAGATAAGCTAAAATAAGCTAATGGGTTCATACCCCATTTATAAAGGCCCCCCCTTTTCTTTTTAATAAAAAATTTTTATAAATATATTTTTTACATTTCTTTATTTTTAGGAACTTTAATTTCAATTTCTTCACTTTCATGATTAACTGCATGAATTGGATTAGAAATAAATCTTCTTTCTATTTTGCCTTTAATAAAAACTTTAAAAAATAAAATTTCTACTGAAAGAATAATTAAATATTTTATCACACAAGCAATTGCTTCTAATATTTTATTATTCTCTGTTATCATATTTACGGCTTCAACTAATTTTAGAAATTTTAATTATATTTCTACTTTAATCTCCCTAAGTTTAACTTCTTCGCTTTTTTTAAAAATAGGAGCAGCCCCCTTCCATTTCTGGCTCCCAGAAGTAGTTAGTGGGATACCTTGACATATAGTGTTAATCTTATTAACTTGACAAAAATTAGCTCCTATAATTCTGTTAGCTAATTCTATGAATAATTTAATATTTTTATACTCTGTAATTATTTTTTCTTCTTTAATTGGAAGATTATTAGGAATTAACCAAACATGTATTCGAAAAATTATGGTTTATTCTTCAATTAATCATATAGGATGAATAATTTCAACACTACTTATTTCTTATAATACTTGATTAATTTATTTTATTATTTATTTTATTATTAATTTAAATATTATAGTTCTTTTTAATAAGTTTAATTTATTTTATTTAACCCAATTATTCAGAATTTTCACTTTCAACAAAAAAATAAAATTATTATTTATAATAAATTTTTTTTCTTTGGGGGGTTTACCCCCTTTTTTAGGATTTTTACCCAAGTGAATTACAATTAATCAATTAATTAATTCAACTTCATATTTTATAACTATTATATTAATTTTTTTATCTTTAATTTCATTATTTTTTTATCTACGTCTAAGATTCTCTAGTCTAGTTTTTAATTCTGTAGAATGTTTAAAAAAAAATCCCTTTTGATACAGAGATTTTTTTCTATTTTCGACAAATTCTATTTCTTTAATAAGATTATTTATATTCTCCTTAATCTATTTTTAATTAAAAATTTAAGTTAAAAAAACTATTGACCTTCAAAGTCAAATTTAGATTAGATCTAATTTTTAAATTATAGTATTTTAAATACCCCTTTAAATTTGCAATTTAAAATCAAAATTGACTATATAATTTGATAAAAGAATTAACTTCATAAATAAATTTACAATTTATCGCCTAAATCAGCCATTTTACCGAATAAATGATTTTACTCTACTAACCATAAAGATATTGGAACTTTATATTTTATTTTTGGAGCTTGAGCAGGAATAATTGGAACTTCTTTAAGAATATTAATCCGCTCAGAATTAGGAACTCCTGGTAGTTTAATTGGAGATGATCAACTCTATAATACTATAGTAACTAGACATGCTTTTATTATAATTTTTTTTATAGTAATACCTATTATAATCGGGGGTTTTGGAAATTGATTAATCCCTTTAATATTAGGGGCCCCTGATATAGCCTTCCCACGATTAAATAATATAAGATTTTGGCTTCTACCTCCGTCATTAACACTCCTTTTAATGAGATCAATTATTGATAAAGGAGCTGGAACAGGATGAACTGTTTACCCTCCTTTAGCTTCAAATATTTCTCATGAAGGATCATCAGTAGATTTAGCAATTTTTAGCCTTCATATAGCAGGGGTTTCCTCAATTTTAGGGGCTATAAATTTCATCTCAACAATTATTAATATATACCCTTCTGGGATAAAACCAGATAGTTTAACTTTATTTACTTGATCAGTAAAAATTACAGCAATTCTTTTACTTTTATCTCTGCCAGTTCTTGCTGGGGCAATTACTATATTATTAACAGATCGTAATATTAATACAACTTTTTTTGATCCTTCTGGAGGAGGAGATCCAATTCTTTACCAACACTTATTTTGATTTTTTGGCCACCCTGAAGTTTATATTTTAATTCTCCCAGGATTTGGTATAATTTCACATATTATTAGCCAAGAAAGAGGAAAAAAAGAAGCTTTTGGAGTATTAGGTATAATCTACGCCATAATATCAATTGGATTACTAGGATTTGTTGTATGAGCACACCACATATTTACTGTAGGCATAGATGTTGATACTCGAGCTTATTTTACCTCAGCTACTATAATTATTGCAGTACCTACAGGTATTAAAATTTTTAGATGATTAGCTACCTACCATGGATCTCAAATTCAATTTAATCCTGCCTCTTTATGGGCAATTGGGTTTATTTTTTTATTTACAATTGGCGGTTTAACTGGAGTAATTCTTGCTAATTCTTCAATTGATATTATCCTTCATGATACTTATTATGTAGTAGCTCATTTTCATTATGTTCTATCAATAGGGGCAGTATTTGCTATTTTAGCAGGAATTGTTCAATGATTCCCTCTTTTTACTGGATTAACTTTAAATAATAAATACCTTAAAATCCAATTCATAACTATGTTTATTGGGGTAAATTTAACATTCTTTCCTCAACATTTTTTAGGTTTAAGAGGAATACCCCGACGTTACTCTGATTATCCTGATGCTTATTTCTTATGAAATATTATTTCTTCTATCGGAAGAATAATTTCAATAATTAGAATTATTTATTTCTTATTTATTATTTGAGAAGCATTATCTACTAAACGTATAAATTTAACAGCTTTAGCCCTTTCTACATCTATAGAATGATTACAAAAATTCCCTCCTGCTGAACATAGATATGAAGAACTGCCGGCAATTGCTTCTTAATTCTAAAATGGCAGACTAGTGCTTTGGATTTAAACTCCAAATATAAAATATTAATTTTTTTTAGAAATTTCTACCTGAAAAACAATTCTTTTACAAGACAGAGCTTCCCCATTAATAGAACAATTAATATTTTTTCATGACCACACACTTCTTATTTTAACAATTATTACTATTTTAGTTAGACAAATATTATTATCTATAATAATAAATAAATTTATTCACCGATTCCTTTTAGAGGGTCAATTAATTGAAACAATTTGAACCTTTTTACCTGCCCTTATTCTTATTCTTATCGCGCTACCTTCATTACGATTATTATATATTTTAGATGAAATTTATAACCCTTTATTAACAATTAAAAGAATTGGTCATCAATGGTATTGATCTTATGAATACTCTGATTATAAATCTTTAGAATTTGACTCTTATATAATTCCTTCTATAGAATTAAAGTTTTTTCATTTTCGTCTTTTAGATGTTAATAATCGGTTAGTTATCCCTTTCAATACACAAGTACGTATAATTACTACTTCAAGAGATGTAATTCATTCTTGAACTATTCCTTCCTTAGGAGTAAAAATTGATAGAACTCCTGGTCGATTAAACCAAACTAATTTCAATATTAACCGTACAGGTTTATTTTTTGGTCAATGCTCAGAAATTTGTGGAGCAAACCACAGATTTATACCAATTGTAATTGAAAGTATTTCATCTAAAAGATTTATCAAATGGGTATCTTCAAATAATTAACCATTAGATGGCTGAAAGTAAGCTCTGGTCTCTTAAACCATTTTATAGTAATGTAACAATTACTTCTAATGAAAAATTTAGTTAAACTATAACGTTAGCTTGTCAAGCTAAAATTGCTAATTAGCAATTTTTAATTCCTCAAATATCCCCAATAAACTGACTTTGGTTATTTTTTTTCTTCAATTCTCTATTTATTATTGTAATAATTATTAATTATTACAGATTTATTTATTTCCCTCATTATCTTAATTTACATACTTCTTCTAATTTTAATAATAAAATTTGAAAATGATAACTAATTTATTTTCATCCTTTGACCCAACTACTTTTACTATTTTATCATTAAATTGATTAAGTTCTTTAATTATATTTATAATTATCCCCCCTATATTTTGATTAATCCCTTCTCGATGATCAATATTTTGAACTAATTTATTATTAACTCTCCATAAGGAATTTAAACCTCTTTTAAAAACACCTTCACTCCTAGGAAGAAGATTAATATTTATTAGTTTATTTTCTCTCATTCTTTTTAATAATTTTATAGGAATATTCCCTTATATTTTTACATCATCTAGACATTTAAGGCTATCTTTAGCTTTAAGACTCCCACTTTGAATTAGTTTTATATTATATGGATGATTCAATAATACAAACCATATATTAGCCCACCTTGTACCACAAGGAGCTCCAAGAATCTTATTACCTTTTTTAATTATTATTGAAACTATTAGAAATTTAATTCGCCCAGGAGCTTTAGCTATTCGATTAACTGCTAATATAATTGCTGGACATTTACTTCTAACTCTTTTAGGAAATTCTGGATCTCTACTAAATATTTTTACTTTAAATTTATTATTATTTCTACAAGTAATATTTCTAATATTAGAATTCGCTGTTTCAATAATTCAATCTTATGTTTTTTCAGTTTTAGCTACTCTTTATTCAGAAGAAGTTACTTAATGACAAAAAATCACCCATTCCATTTAGTAGATAAAAGTCCTTGACCTTTATTAGGCTCTTTAAGAACTTTCACTTTATTAATAGGTTTTATTAAATGATTTCATTTTAACGAACTTAATTTATTGATCTTAGGAATTATTTTAACAAAATTAATTATACTTCAATGATGACGAGATATCACACGAGAAAGAACTTTCCAAGGTTTACATACTCTAAAAGTTGTCACAGGTTTACGTTGAGGAATAATCCTTTTTATTACTTCCGAAATTTTTTTTTTCTTAGCTTTTTTCTGAGCATTTTTTCATGCTAGGCTTACCCCCAACATTGAGTTAGGTTTAAATTGACCCCCAAAAGGTATTAACCCTTTCAATCCTTTAGAAATTCCTCTTCTTAATACTCTAATTTTATTAACTTCAGGCCTTTCAATTACTTGAGCCCACCATAGTTTAATAGAAAATAACTACCCTCAATCAATTCAAGGATTAACAATAACCGTAGTTTTAGGGGTATATTTTACTATTCTTCAAGGATTTGAATATATAGAAGCTTCTTTTTCTATTGCTGATAGAGTTTATGGAGCTAGATTTTTTATAACTACTGGGTTACATGGCTTACATGTGATTATTGGAACCACATTTTTATTTACTTGTTTAATTCGATTATTTTATAATCATTTCTCTAACACCCATCATTTCGGATTCGAAGCAGCCGCCTGATACTGACATTTTGTAGATGTAGTTTGACTATTCCTTTATATTTCTATTTATTGATGAGGAAGCTAATTATTTATATAGTATAATTATTATATTTGACTTCCAATCAAAAAATCTAGAATCTAGTATAAATAATTAAAATTATTATTTTATTAACTTATATAATTATATTTATTTCTTTATTAATAATTACTTTACTAATTTTTTTCTCAAAAAAAATATATAATGATCGAGAAAAATTTAGTCCATTTGAGTGTGGGTTTGATCCTAAAAATTTTGCCCGTCTGCCCTTCTCACTACATTTTTTTCTAATTGCTATTATTTTTATTATTTTTGATGTAGAACTTACTTTATTACTTCCTTTAATTTTAGCAACAAAAACATCTAATATTTTATCTTTAAGGTTTACTTTACTAATCTTTATTTGAATTTTATTATATGGAATTTACCATGAAGTAACCCTTGGGGCATTAAATTGAACTATTTAATCCTAGGATAGTAGTTTATAAAAACATTTAAATTGCAATTAAAAAATATTTTCTTGATCTATCTTTAGTAAGAAGCAATAAATTGCTTTTAGTTTCGACCTAAAATTTTGATATTTTATCCTTACTATATTAATTAAAACCAAATAAGAAGGTACTCCACTGTTAATGGAATTATTGAGCTAGCTCTAATTAAAGATTTAAGAAAATTCAAGAAAAAGCTTCTAACTTTATCTTAAGCGAATAAACCCGTTTTTAATTCATTTATATAGTTTAATAAAAACATTACATTTTCACTGTAAAAATAAATTTAAATTTTTATAAATTAATATAAATATTTATTTATTTAAGAACAATTTGTTTCCTTAGTATCTTCAATACTACACCCTTTATAGGCTACTTAAATAAAACCATAAAAAAATTAAAATTATAAAATATATTAATCTAATAAATAAAATTAACTTTAAATGATTACGGGATAATAATTGTATCCCTTGGGATCTTTTCTTAATTAAATTAATTAACCCTCTGCTACCATAAAATTCTAATCACCCTTGATCAATATTTTTATAATATATTTTTCTTAAATATAAAAAATAAAAATTTATTCCGTAAGTAGATAAAATAGGAAATCACCATATATTCCCTATAAATACTCTTATTTTATAAAATAATAAAATTTTAGATTTATAAAAATAAAATACATTATTCATTTCATACCCTAAATAACCTCCAATAAAAATAATAAATAAAGTAAATAATTTTATAAAAAAAGGTAATATAATATAATAAGGAGTAGAAAATAAAATCCAACTTAAACATCTTCCTATAAAAATTACAAATAATACTAAACCAAACATACTTTTTAATATAGTTAAATTATTATTATCATTTAAATAATTTAAAGACAATAAATTAAAATCCCCAAATAAAATATAATAAGATAAACGTATTGAATAAGAAACAGTCAACCCAATAGAAAAATAAAATATAAAATAAACAAAAAAATTATAAACTCTTATAGAAAATATTTCCACAATTAAATCCTTTGAATAAAACCCTGATAAAAAAGGCAATCCACATAAAGCCATATTCCTAATATTTATACATGTACAAGTCAAAGGTATATATTTTATTAAAAACCCTATATACCGAATATCTTGACATCCTCTAAAATTATGAATTATAGCTCCTGCACATATAAATAATAACGCTTTAAATAAAGCATGAATTAACAAATGAAAAAAAGCTAATTCAACCCCCCCAATACATAAAATAGTAATTATTATACCTAACTGCCTTAATGTAGAAAGAGCAATAATTTTTTTCAAATCAAATTCAAAATTTGCACAAATTCCTGCTATAAATATAGTAATTAAAGAAATATAAAATAATAATTTAAATATTGATTCAGGTATCCATGAAAATGATCGAATTAATAAATAAACACCTGCAGTAACTAAAGTTGATGAATGAACTAAAGAAGATACAGGAGTAGGGGCTGCTATAGCTGCAGGCAGCCAAGAAGAAAAAGGAATCTGAGCTCTTTTAGTAATTGCTGCTAAAATAACTAATATTCTTAACCTTTTAATAATTAAATTATCGTTAAAAAATTCTTTATAAAATATAAAATTTCAACTACCTAAATTAGAAGATAAAGCAATTCTTAATAATAAAGCAGCATCTCCTACTCGATTAGATAAAACTGTTAATTTACCAGCATTATAAGATTTCACATTTTGATAATAAACAACTAAAATATAAGAAACTAATCCTAATCCATCCCATCCTAATAAAATAATAATAAAATTTAAACTTATAATTAACAATATTATAGAAAATACAAATAAAATTATTAATATAATAAATCGCTTTAAATATAAATCCCCTCTTATGTAACTCCTTCTATATTTAAAAATTATAGAAGAAATAAATAATACAAACCCCATAAATAATAAACCTATTCAATCTAAATATCCTACATACACTATGGGTATTGAATTTAAATTTATTAAATAAAATTCTAAATAAATTTCTTTATCTCCTGCCAAAAAATAAAATCTATTAATAATTATAACAAAAGAAGAAATTAAAAATAATCAAAAATAAGATACACATATAAAAATTGTTTAAAATGAATCCTCATATCCCTAACCCCACAAATTAGTATTTTAATTAAACTATTTAAACAAACTCATATAAATATTTCTGATTTTAAAAATAATAAGTTAAGAGGAAACCAATGTAAAAATAATAATAAAAATTCACGAACTGTAATTATTCTAAATGAAAATAACCCAGAATAAATTTTACCATGTTGAGTAAATGAATAAAGAAAAAGTGAATAAGCAGCACTTAAAATAACCAAAAAAAATAATAAAATTATAATATATTTACTATATATTACTAAAATACTAATCAATAAAATCTCTCCTAATAAATTAAGTGAAGGGGGGGCCGCTATATTTGATGAACAAAGAAGAAATATTCATATAGAACCTCTTGGTAAAATATTAATAAATCCTTTATTTAAATATAATCTTCGCCTATGCCTACGTTCATAAAATAAATTAGCTAAACAAAATAAACCTGAAGATGAAAGACCATGAGCTAATATAAGCACTAATGCTCCTCAATATCCCCATAAATTTATAGTTAAAATACCAGCTAAAACTAGCCCTATATGAGAAATTGAAGAATAAGCAATTAATATTTTTATATCTCTTTGTCGTAAACACATTAAAGATACATAAAATCCCCCTACTAAAGAAATAATAATAAATAAAATATTTACTTGAATAGCTAAACTTATAAATAATTTTATTACTCGCAATAATCCATACCCCCCAAGTTTTAATATAATACCTGCTAAAACCATTGAACCAGAAATAGGAGCTTCCACATGAGCTTTAGGTAGCCATAAATGAGTAAAATATATTGGAATTTTAACAAAAAAAATTATATTTATAAAAATATATAAAAAAAAATTATCCTTTATTATTAATAAAAAATAAAATTCTAATCTATAAAATTTTAAATTTAAATAAAATAAAATAATTATAACAGGTAATGAAACTAACAAAGTATAAAATAACAAATACACCCCCGCAACAATACGTTCAGGTTGATACCCTCAACCTAAAATCAAAATAAAAATAGGAATTAATCTAATTTCAAAAAATAAATAAAAAATAAATATATTTAAAGATCTAAATGTAATAATTAACCTAATTAATAATAATAAAATAATTAAAATAAATAAACTATTATAATATTTTAATCTATAAATTATCTGACTAGCCAAAATTATTAAAAAACAAATTCATAATCTTAACAAAATTAAAGTAAAAGAAAGAATATCTAGTCCTAAAATATAAGAAATACTACAAATTTCTATAGTTATATTAATTTTAACTATAAATAATAATATATTTAACAAAAAAATAAAAGAAATAAATCAAAAATTTATTATAAAAATAAAAGGAATCAAAAAAATTATTCTAAAAATTACTATTATCATAAACTATCAAATAATATTAATATATCTCCTCCATGAGTTCGAATTATTAAAACTAATAAAGATATCCCTAAAGCTCTTTCACAAACCCTTAAAGTTAAATAAAATATAGATATAAACTGTTCAAAATAAAATTGATTAAAATAAAAAAATATTAATACATATAAAGAAATAACCATAGTCTCTAAACTAATTAATATTAATAAAAAATGTTTATATTTTATTATAAAAACCAATAATCTAGATAAAAATAAACCAATTAATGAAAAAGAATAAAAATATATTAGCATTATTTAGTTTTAATAATTTAATAAAAATATTGGTCTTGTAAATCAAAAATAAGGAAATCTTTTAAAACTTCAGAATAAAAGTTAAATCTTTTTCTATAACCCCCAAAATTATTATTTTTTATAAACTATATTCTGATATTTTAATTTATATTTTTTCATTAAATTGATTTTTAATTTTTATCTTTCTTTCAATAAACCATCCCCTATCTTTAGGGTTTATTTTACTTACTCAAACAATTTTAATAAGACTATACTCAAGACTTTTATATTATAACTCTTGATTTAGATATATTCTATTTTTAGTGATAATTAGAGGTTTAATAATTATATTTATTTACATAACAAGAATTGCTTCTAATGAAAAATTTAAAATACCTAAAATTAAAATAAATTTTAGATTAATTATTTTTAGTATAATACTAATTATATCAACTCTTATTGATTATTTTTTTTCTTCTCCTCCTATATTAATAATTATAACAAACCAGATTAATTTATTAAATCTAATAAACAGGCCCTTAACTAAATTTTTTAATAATCCTCATTTATTTATAATATTATTCTTAATAAATTATTTATTATTAACACTAATTATTGTTGTTAAAATTACCACTTTAAATAGAGGGCCTCTTCGACAAAAATAATGATAAAACTATTAAAATCTTCTCCTTTAATTAAAATTATTAATCAATCTCTTATTAATCTTCCTACACCAACAAATATCTCCATAATATGAAATTTTGGAAGATTATTAGGAATATGTTTAATAATTCAAATCTTAACAGGAACTTTTTTAGCTATACATTACTGCTCTAATATTGAATTAGCATTTAATAGAATCTCTCATATTTGTCGTAACGTAAATTACGGATGATTAATTCGATCTTTACATGCCAATGGAGCTAGTTTATTTTTTAGATGCATATACATACATATTGGTCGAGGAATCTATTATAAATCTTTTATATTAATTGAAACCTGAATAATCGGAGTAACAATTCTTTTTATGATTATAGCAACTGCTTTTCTAGGGTACGTCTTACCTTGAGGTCAAATATCTTTTTGAGGAGCTACAGTTATTACTAATATATTATCTGCTATCCCTTATTTAGGTAAAATAATTGTTCAATGAATTTGAGGTGGTTTTGCAGTAGACAATGCTACATTAAATCGATTTTTTACTTTTCATTTTATTTTACCTTTTATTGTATCAGCCCTAGTAATTATTCATTTAATACTACTTCACCAAACAGGCTCAAATAACCCTTTAGGTACTAATAGAAATATAGATAAAACCCCATTCCATTCACTTTTTACTTTTAAAGATTTAATTGGAATAATTATCACTTTATTTTTATTATCAATTTTATCCTTACAATCTCCTTATCTTTTATCAGATCCAGATAATTTTATCCCAGCCAATCCTTTAATAACTCCTATCCATATTCAACCAGAATGATATTTTCTATTTGCATATGCGATTCTTCGTTCTATCCCTAGAAAATTAGGAGGAGTAATCGCTATAATCACCTCAATTATAGTTCTTTATTTTTTACCAATTATATTTAAAAGAAAATTTCAAAGTAATCAATTTTATCCTATAAATAAATGATTATTTTGATTATTTATTTCTATTATCATTCTTTTAACATGAATTGGATCTCAACCAGTAGAAAATCCTTACATCAAAATAGGACAAATTTTAACATTTATATACTTTTTATTCTTTATTATTAACCCTCCAGTAAATAAAATATGGGATTATATAATTTTTAAATATTAAGTTAATGAACTTGTATAAGTATATATTTTGAAAATATAAAAAAGAAATATAAATTTTCTATTAACTTGTACTAAAAAAAATTAACTAAAAAATTAGAATCATTATTAATATAATAATTCTATAATACAATAATAATAAATTTAAAGAAATAGGTAAATACCTTTTTCAAGCTAAATTTATTAATTTATCATAACGGTACCGAGGATACGCCCCTCGAACTCAAATTCAAAAAAATATAACTAACCCTAACTTCATATAATAAAATACCCTTATTATATTAGCTCCTATAAATAACACCGTACAAATTATTCTTATAAATAAAATATTTGCATATTCAGCTAAAAAAATTATAGCAAATAACCCTCTTCTATACTCAACATTAAATCCAGAAACTAACTCAGATTCACCTTCCGCAAAATCAAAAGGAGCTCGATTAGTTTCAGCTAAAAAAGAAATAAATATTATTATTCTTAGAGGAAATATTATAAATAAAAATCACCTATTCTCTTGAAATTTTAATAAATCTTTAAAATCAAACCTTAAAATTATAAATAAAAAAGATAGTAAAATTAATACTAATCTTACCTCATAAGAAATTATTTGAGCTACTGATCGTAATCTTCCTAATAAAGCATAATTAGAATTAGAAGATCACCCCGCTAATATAATAGTATACACCCCTAATCTTGAAATACATAATATAAATAAAATCGAAAAATTAAATCTAAAATTAATAAAATAAATTGGTATACTTAACCATAGTAATAAAGCAAAAATAAAATTTATCACTGGACATAAATAAAATAAAAATAAATTAGATATTAAAGGAAATCTTAATTCTTTAGAAAATAATTTTACAGCATCTCTAAAAGGTTGTAATAACCCTCTAAACCCTAATTTATTTGGGCCTTTACGAAGATGAATAAATCCTAAAACCTTACGTTCAAACAAAGTAAAAAATGCTACGCCAATTAAAACTATCACCAATAAAATGAAAATAACCGATAAAAATACTATTAAATCCTTTAACAAGTATTATCTGTAATAATATTACATAAAAAGATCCTAAATCTATTGCACTAATCTGCCAAAATAACTATTTTAATAAAATTCTAAATTTAATTTTATAAAATTAATATTTGGTCCTTTCGTACTAAAATATTATAATATAATAGAGATAGAAACCAACCTGGCTCACACCGGTTTAAACTCAGATCATGTAAAATTTTAAAGGTCGAACAGACCTAATCCATAAAGCTTCTACACCAAATTTATATTTTAATCCAACATCGAGGTCGCAATCTTTTCTTTCGATTAGAACTCTAAAAAAAAATAACGCTGTTATCCCTAAGGTAATTTAATCTTTAAATCTTTATTCAAGGATCTTATAATCATAAATAAATGTAATTATTTAAAAAAAGTTAATTAAATTTTTCAGTCACCCCAACTAATTATACAATATATTTAAAATATTAAAATCTAAAAATTATTAATTATAAAATATATAAAACTCTATAGGGTCTTCTCGTCTTCTATAAAAATTTAAGCTTTTTAACTTAAAAATAAAATTCTATTAATTTAAAAAGAGACAGTTAATTCCTCATTAAACCTTTCATACAAGCTTCCAATTAAAAAACTAATGATTATGCTACCTTTGCACGGTCAAATTACCGCGGCCATTTAAATTAATCATTGGGCAGGCTAGACCTTAAATTATACTCAAAAGGACATGTTTTTAATAAACAGGTGAAAATTACATTTGCCGAATTCCTTTAATTAATCTTTAAATTCTTATTAAATAAACAATTAATTATACTAATTTTATCATTATCACTAAACTTAAAAAACTATTGTTTATATTTTAATATATAATATAAATTATATAAAAATTTTAATAATTAATAAATTAGCTATAAAACACTATAAAAATTAAAAACTACTAATCCTATTTACTTAAAAATTATTATAAATACAATTATATTAAGATAAATTAAAGCTCATCCCTTAATTTATTAAATTTTACCATCATAATATTCAAAATTAAATTATTATAATTAAATAAAAATAAAATTAAAATTTTTTCTTAAAAAACTAGATATATTTAAAATCGAATAGCTTTTAACCTCTATAATTTTATTAATAATATTTATTCTACAATAAAAAAAATAAAATTATAGCTCTTTTAAATTCGAGAATAATAAAATTTTATTTTTTTTTAATAAACCCTGACACACAAGGTACAAAAATTAAAAATTTCTTTCAAATAATAATATTAACTTCTTTAACAATACTAATCCACTATAATTAATTATAATTTATTCAATAATATAATTAAACTAAAAAATATTTTTAATATATAAAATAAAACTTTAAAATTCAATAATAATTAATTCTCAAATTATATTAATTAAAATAATCTTTTTAATGTAACTAAAAAACTTCCTTAAAGCTTTAATTTGAATTTCTAGAAACACTTTCCAGTACTTCTACTATGTTACGACTTATTTCACTTTAAAGTGAAAGCGACGGGCAATATGTACATATTCTAGAGCTTAAATCATTTCTTAAATTAATAAAAAATTACTTTTAAATCCAATTTCAATTCTATTTACAATAAAATATCTAATTATACATATAAATAATGTAACCCATTTCTACTTATTTATAAACTATATCTTGACCTGATTTATTTTAAATAAAAATTTTGAATATTAAAATTCATTTAAAATATTCAACCTACGGCGATATACAAACTAAAAAAAATAAGTAAATTAAATCGTGGAATATCATTTATAGAACAGGTTCCTCTAAACAGACTAAAATACCGCCAATATTTTTAATTTTCAAAATATTGATACTAATTTAGTATTAAAATTTACTTTTTTATAATAGGGTATCTAATCCTAGTTTTATATAAAATTTATTAGCCTAATTAATTCATAAAAATTTATAAAAATTTAAAATTTCACTTAATAAATTTTTTTATAAATTCAATTATTTAATTTACTAATACCAAATAAATTTTTATTGCATAATTTGTATAACCGCAACTGCTGGCACAAATTTAGTTTATACTAAAACAATTACTAAGACTTAATTACTTAAATTCCTAAATCTAATTACTGTAAATTTTTAATAAAATCTTTAATTATTTAAATTTAAAATTATTAATACTAAAATTTACATTTAAAATAAAGTTTAACAAAAATTTAAAGCTAAAAAACTTTAATTTTAAAAGGTAAATATAACATTTTAAAAAATTGAATTTAACAAATAAAATTTTGTACTAAAAAAAATTTATTAAATAAACTAAAATAAAATATTTTAAAATACCCCAAATATATTATAATAAAATTTTTAAACAATGAGTATTTCAATCTAAATTTTAATCACTAACCAAATACCCTTAAATAATTCTTAACGAATTATAAAATAAACTATAAATAAAACTACTTAATAAAATTCTAAATAACCAAAAATTCCTCCCCTAATCAACATTTAAATCTTAAATTCCTTAATTAACCCCGTAAAACAACCAATTTTACAAACTTTAATATTATAATAAAATTTTTAAACAATGAGTATTTCAGTCTAAATTTTAATCACTAACCAAATACCCTTAAATAATTCTTAACGAATTATAAAATAAACTATAAATAAAACTACTTAATAAAATTCTAAA